ATATATAAAAATTCGGGTTTTGGTGTGTAATGTAGGCGGGATAACTATTTTTGTTGGGGGGGTGATTTTGACACTTGAACTCTCTGTGGGGGTAAAAAGGGTAAAATACGGGACATTTAAAATGTGTTTGAAAATTTTATACTAACTTTTTTTTTAGTCGTGGGGCGGGGCGGGATTTTGGATGCATACGTGTGAAAATATTTTATTGTGAAATTTATGGGCGCTTATTATATTATAGTATTGTCGGATTGCTGTAGCTTCAATTTTAAAAATTGGAGTGAAAAAAAAGCACAATCACCGGCAAATATTTAATAATAAAATAATGAAAATTTTGGGTCAAGGAAAAAATATGTCAAACAAGCATTAAGAATTATTGCCATATAGGGAATATGCTAGGCCAAGAATATAGCTCCACCCGGACTAAATGGTCTACCCCGGTGAGGGGAACGGTAACGAGCATATATGGGTGTCAGGTGAAAGGTAGAGATAAAAAGGAATACCAGGGGTGGAGCGAGCAGGCTGATAAGAACATGAGGTGATATGTACCAATATAACGGGTGCGACCAAAGGCCTTGGAAAAAGCTAGTAGGGAGGGATGGTTCCGGGCCATTGAGATGATCTTGAAGGTGTAACCAGCGGTCTTGGAAAGAACATCAATGGAGGAGTTACAATATATGGACGTGAAAAGCGGGACTGTGTGTTAATGATGGAAGGATAGAGGATTTCACGGGCAGGACTAGAGCATGGGACACCACTTGGAACAGGATAGTCATGATTACTAATAATTAATATCCCTGCTACCATGGAACGTCTGGAAATGTGGAGACAAATTTCATGTAATATCCCACTTTTATATACAAATAATTATAGTATAATTCCGGTTCAATAGGCGTGAGGCAAATCATTAATGTATGATTATACATAGTGAAATAAAGACATAATATAAGAGATACATTATAGTCCGGGAAATTGGGTTAAAATTTGTGGGGGGGGTAGGGGGGGGGTCCTAGGAGAGTTATTTTTTCAAAAAGTAGTTTAAATTAAAATGCTAGTTTTGGGGACTAGAGATGGGTGTTCTCTTTTTGATGCTCTAAGGGGTAGTCCAGCTTTGGTTTACAAAAACAATGCTTTAAGTTTAAGCTATTAGAGCACTACTGGTTGATTGAAATTTTATTTTCTGACCAGCCTAAGATAGGGTTTATAATGAAGAATGAGAAGTATAGAATTGACGTTGTTTGTCCAATAATTGTGAATGGCGGTTCAACTGGTTTAGTGGCTGCTCACGTGATTGTAATAAAAGTGGCGATTAATGCTCAGAATATGAGTTGTGCTATTGGTCGGAAGGTTATTGATCGTACATAGGAAGTATGAGTGAATGGTGCTGTAATTAGAATGGCTACTGATATTAGTAGGGCAATTGTCCCCCCTAATTTATTTGGGATAGAACGAAGAATGCCATAGGCGAATAAGAAGTACCATTCAGGTTTAATGTGTTGTGGTGTTACTAATGGGTTGGCCTTAGAAAAGTTTTCTGGGTCATTAAAGATGTTTGGGGTGAATGATATAATAATAAATAAGAGGGTAATTAGGATGGTTAATAGGAGTGCGTCTTTATGAGAGTGGTAGGGGTGGAATGGGATTTTGTCGATGTCTGAGTTAGTTCCAAGTGGGTTGTTTGAGCCTTCGTTATGAAGTAATATAATGTGGATCGACGATATTGAGATAATGGTGAAGGGCAGGATGAAGTGCAGGGCGAAGAATCGGGTAAGTGTTGGGTCACTGATTGAGAACCCGCCTCAAAGTCAGGTTGTAAGGGTATTACCTAAATATGGTACAGCTGTGAGCAAGTTGGTAATTACTGTTGCTGCTCAGAATGATATTTGTCCTCATGGTAATACATAGCCAAAGAAGGCTGTTGCTATTAGAATAACTAATAGTATGGTTCCTGATAGTCAGACTTCTTTATTTAGGTAGGATCCGTAGTACAGCCCTCGTGCGATGTGTACATAGATACAGATGAAGAATATAGATGCTCCGATGGCATGTAGGTTTTGTATAATTCAGCCGTATGGTACGTCTCGTGTGATATGAATGATAGATGAGAATGCTAGGTTGATGTTGGCTGTATAGTGAATTGCTAGAAAAAAGCCGGTCAATGTTTGTAGGATTGAACAGGATAGTAGTATTGAGCCGAAGTTTCATCACGTGGAGATATTTGATCCGACTGGTAAGAGGTTGAATAATATAAGCGAATGGTTGGGCATATTTTTGTAGTTGATTTACAACGGTGGTTTTTCAGACCGCAGGTCTCTATAGAGCAAAAGTTATGATCATAATGAATTATTTGTTCGGTTTTGTTATAATGTTTATTGTTTTTGGTGTTGTGGCTTTGGGGGTGGCTTCTGTGCCGTATCATGGGGTGATTTCTATTATAGGGGTTTCTTTTTTTTGTTGTGTTTTTATGGTACTTCTTGGTCGAACGTTTGCAGCTTTAGTGATATATATTGTATATTTGGGTGGGTTGGTGGTGGTTTTTGGTTACTGTGTTAGTGTGGAAAAAGATAAGGGGGATATATTAAAGGTTGGAGGGCTTAAGTATGTTATTATTTTTATGCTAACTGCACTGACTATTTTACTATTGGTGTTTTTTAGCGGGGTTGGTGATCTGTTGACTTATGTTGATTGAGAGGATTTAGTGTGTTTGGAGGTTAATAGTGGCGGTGTTTTTTATTTTGATGGGGGCGTTGGTTTAATTGTTTGTTCTTGGGGGTTGTTAGTAGTTTTATTTTCTATTTTGATCATTCTTAGTTGATCCCGGCTGGGCGGTTTACGACCATTTAGGGGCCATCAGGATGAGTGAGATTATTACGGTTATGGTGAAGGTGGTTATATAGTTTTTAATTAGGTTTTTTTGTTGTGTTGATAAGTGAATTGTGTGGATAAGGGAGTTTGATAGGCCCTTTGGTCCTCAGCTTTCTAGGGTTCAGAGGTCTACTAGTTCCGTCGAAGCTTGTTGGCTTATTTTTAAGGTGCCTATTGTGATAGCTCGGTGTGGGATGTTAAAGAAAGCTATTTGATTGAATAATGTGTAAAGTACGTTTAGTTTGTGTGGTTTTGATTGGTTAGTTATATAAGAAATATCTTTTGATAATGCGATTCCTACCATTATGGCAATAAGCGCTGTTAATTTGATTGTCTTGGGCATAGTGATTGTTGACGTAGTTTGTAGGGTTGAGATTTTTATTATGTACCCTGCAAGGATGGAAGCTGTCATTAAACGGGTTAATGGGTAAAGGATGTTTTTTATTTCTTTATGGTTATTAATGGTAATGCGTGGGTATCCTGTAAGTGCTGTGATAATAATTTGAGTGCTGTAAAAAGCTGAGAGAACAGTAGCAACTAATGTAATTGTAATGGTTCATGAGTTAGTGTGGGAATTTATTATTGTTTCAATGATAGTATCTTTTGAGTAGAAGCCGGATAAGAATGGTATTCCTATAAGTGAAAGATTAGCGATAACTAGGAATGAGGCAGTTATTGGGGAGGTATTTATAAGGCCTCCCATTATTCGAATGTCTTGTTCATTGTTTAAGTTGTGGATGAATGATCCCGAACAAAGGAATAAAAGTGCTTTGAAGAAGGAGTGGGTAACTATGTGTAGAAAAGCCAGAGTTGGCTGATTTAGTCCGATTATGGTTATTATTAGTCCTAGTTGACTTGTGGTTGATAAGGCGATGATTTTTTTAATGTCAAGATGGGTGGATGCTGAGGCGGCGGCAAATATGGTTGTTGTTGCTCCTAGGATTAAGGATATAGTTATTATGGTTTTATTATTTAGTATGGGGTGCAAGCGAATTAATAGGAAAATCCCTGCTACAACTATAGTGCTGGAGTGAAGTAGGGCTGAGACTGGGGTAGGACCCTCTATAGCTGATGGAAGCCACGGGTGAAGTCCAAATTGTGCGGATTTTCCTGTGGCTGCTGCTAGTAAGCCTATTATTGGGATAAGACTTGTCGTTTCATATTGGTTTAGAAGTTCTTGGATATTTATTGAGGACTTGGTTATTAATCAGGCAGTTGCTACAATAAGGCCGATATCCCCGATGCGGTTATAGATAATGGCCTGAAGAGCTGCGGAGTTAGCGTCTTGTCGTCCGTGTCACCAACCAATGAGTAAAAAAGACATAATGCCTACAGCCTCTCAGCCGATAAAAAGTTGATACATGTTGTTTGCTGTGATGATAAGTATTATTGCAATTAGGAAGGTTAAGAGATAACTAATGAACTTATTATTATCTGGGTCTGTTGACATATATCAGGTTGAGAATTCTGTAATTGACCATGTAATGAATAAGGCGACTGGGATGAATAATAAAGATAAGGTGTCTAGTGTGATTGAAATATTGATATTTTCAGTTGCTATTGTAATTATGGGTGTCGAGGATACGGTAAGCTCGCTGTTATTGTTTAATATGTGGTTAACTGGGATTAAACTGAGTGTAAAAAGTAGTATTAGGGTGTTTTTAGCTATTTTTGGTTTAATTGCTGATATTGTCAGAGAAATGATGATAGTTATAGTAATTGTTGGGGCGATTAGGTTCATATTCTACCACTTGGTTTTTGCCACCAAGAGTTTTGGTGCCTAAGACCAGTGGAAGACTATTATCCTTTGGTAGAGGGGGCTGGCGTTTAATTCCAGGTTAAAGATTTAGCAGGTCTTGGGACACCCTCGGTGTGCGAGAATAAGGTTCTATTGTCATGGTCACAGCTTGATATTTTTTTAAATTACACACACTCTGATTACTAGTTCGGGTTTTAATGAAATAAGGATTAGGGGAATGATGTGGAGTGTTATTAAAAGATGTTCTCGTGAGTGTGTTGGTTGGACCGGGGTGTTTAATATGGGTGTTCCTGTCTGTGTAGATAGAAATATGTGTAGTGAGTATGATGCGGTAATTAGTATTGATAGTCCGAATATGATGATTGTTGTTGGACATCAGTTGAATATGGATGATGCAATTAATAATTCGCCTGTGAAATTTAAACTAGGCGGGGTTGCAATGTTTATTAGGTTGCTAAGTAACCACCAGACTGTGATTATTGGCAGGGTATTATGGAACCCCCGTGTGAGCATTATAATGCGGGTTTTAGTTCGCTCATAGGTGGAGTTGGCTAGACAGAAAAGTGCTGATGAGGTAAAGCCGTGGGCAATTATTAGGGCTATGGCTCCGGATAAGCTTCATTGTGTTTGAATAATGATTGCTGCAATTACTAAGCCCATGTGGCTTACGGATGAGTAGGCAATGAGAGATTTTAGGTCTGTTTGTTGTAGACAGGTCAAGTTAGCTAAAGTAGCCCCCCATAAGGATAAGACGATAAATGGTAGGAACATATCTGTTTTTGTTGTTGGGAGGGTCTGTATTATTCGTATAATGCCATATCCGCCTAGTTTTAGTAGAATGGCAGCTAGTACTATGGATCCTGCAATTGGGGCTTCTACATGGGCTTTGGGAAGTCATAAGTGTAGTCCATAGATTGGTATTTTTGCTAGGAAGGCAGTTAGGCAGGCTATTCATAGTATGATTTCTATTTTTGTGTTGGGTTGTTGGATTATTTGTATGAATAGGGTTGGTGTGTGGGATGAGTTATTAAGAAATAGGATTGCTATTAGTAATGGTATTGAGGTTGTTAGGGTGTAAAGTATAAAATATGTGCCTGCAGTGAGTCGCTCAGCTTGTTGACCCCATCGCGTAATGATAATTATTGTTGGGATAAGTGTGGACTCAAATATAATATATATTAAGGTTAGATTGTAAACTGTAAATGTTATAGCGATGAGTAGTTGTAATAGTACAAGCGTAGCTAGTAGTGTTCGTTGCCGTTGCATTGGCTCTTTGATTGTTGAATATTGGCCAGCTAATATTGTTATTGGGAGAAGTCAGTATGATAATAATAATAGTGGGGCTGATGTATGGTCGGTGAATAGGTGTGTGTTGGAGTTGGGTTCTATGAAGCTTATGCTAATAAGAGCAAGTATAAATGCGTAGGAGGTTGTTACCGGGTATAGTGTTTTAGGTTTTAGTGTTATGATAGTTGGGATTAATATTGCTGTTGTAAATATTATTTTTAGCATTATAATAGGTTTAGGTTACTTAGGAAGTCGTTTCCGTGAGTTCGTGTGATTGCAACTACAAGGCTTAACCCAACAGCTGCCCCGCACACTGAGATAGTGAGAAGGATGATTGGTATTGGGGTTTGTGAGATAGTGAGTGAAGTTGAGGTAAATATAACTAACACTGTAAATATGGTAAGTATTATTGTTTCTACGCATATAAGGGCGAGTATAAGATGTTTGTGTTGTGTGGATAGGCTTACAATAGTAATTATAAAGGTAAAATATAGTGTGGTTTTTATTAGCTCCATTGCTGTGGCTTAGATAAGTAAGTTCTTCTGAGTCGAAATCAGATGTCTATTAGAGACTACCGCAGAACTCTGCTCATTCTAGTCCTCCTTGAAGTCACTCATATATTAGGCCTAGTGTGAGGATGGTCAGGAGTGTTGTGATTAGGGTGATTGAGGTGTTAGGGGGGTTAGTACTCATGCTTCATGGGATTGGGAGTAGTAGAATGATTTCTAAGTCAAATAGGATGAATAGAATAGCAATTAAAAAGAACTGAATGGAAATTGGGGTTCGGGCATTTCCTATTGGGTCAAAGCCGCATTCGTATGGCGAAAGTTTGTTGATATCTGGTTTGGTTACGGTGTGGATGTTAATTGTGTATAATAATAGTGCTGTTGCTAGTGATAGAAGGATAAGTATAGTAAGATTTATTATTTCTTCCCTGTAGGGGCTAGATGCTTGGAAGGCATATGTACTTATATACTAAAGAAATAGGATCCTCATCAGTATACTGAAACATATAGAAGAAGTCAGACGATGTCTACGAAGTGTCAATACCAGATTGCTGCCTCATATCCAAAGTGGTGAGTAATTGTGAAATGGTGTTTTATAAGTCGAAGTAAGCAGATTATAAGGAAGGAGGTTCCAATTATTACGTGAAGGCCGTGAAACCCCGTGGATACAAAGAATAGTGAGCCGTATACGCTGTCTGAGATGGTAAAAGGTGTTTCTAGGTATTCTGATGCTTGTAGGGCTGTGAAATAGATACCAAGAATAATAGTAATTATTAGGGCGGAGGTAGCTTCTTTTTTATTTCCGCTTATTATTGTATGGTGTGATCATGTAATTGTTGCCCCTGATGAAAGGAGGACTGCTGTATTAAGTAGGGGGACTTCTGTTGGGTTTAGGGGGGTAATGCCTGTTGGTGGTCATTCTGCTCCAAGTTCGGGTGTAGGTACCAGACTTACGTGGTATAATGCTCAAAAGAACCCAAGGAAGAAGAACACCTCTGATGTGATGAATAGGATTATACCATATCGTATATTTTTTTGAACCCCCTTTGTATGATGTCCTTGATAGGTGCTTTCTCGTACCACATCTCGTCACCACTGGATTATGGTGAGTGCAAGGATTAGTAGGCCTAGTTTAAGTACTGTTATTGCGCCTGTGTGAAACCACAGTGCTAGGCCTGAGGCTAGGAGCATGGAACCCATGGCCCCTGTTAGGGGCCATGGGCTTGGGTCGACTAAGTGATATTGATGAAGTTGGTGGGTCATTATGTGTTTTCTTGTAGATATAGGATGACTAGTAGGACAAACACGTAAGCTTGAATGCAGGCTACTGCTAGTTCTAAAATGGTTAGCAGGAAGAGTAAAAGTGATGTTAGAATACTGAGAGTAATGTTAGTGTTAATAAAGTTAAGTGTTGCTGAGCTTACTATGGTTATAAGAAGGTGGCCTGCGGTAATGTTGGCCGTAAGTCGGACTCCGAGGGCTAGTGGTCGTATTATTAGGCTAATGGTTTCGATCAAAATTATAAACGGGATTAGTGGGGTTGGTGAGCCTTCTGGTAGTATGTGGGCTAGTGCGATTGATGGCTTTTTTATTAGTCCGGTGATCACTGTGGCTAGTCACAGCGGAATTGCTATTGCCATATTTACTGATAGCTGCGACGTTGGTGTAAAAGTATAGGGCAGTAGGCCAGTTAAGTTTGATAGAAGGATAATAAGTATAAGACTAGTCAGAATTCGGCACCACTTTTGTCCGTATTTGCTTAGCTGGTTGGTTATGTTGATCATGATTATTTTAAATAGTCAGCAGATGGCTGTTGTTATCTGGTTTCCTAAAAGCTTGGGTTTGTGGTGAATAAGTATGAGGGGAATAAGTATTGAAATAGTGATTGTGGGGGTTATTAAAAGTTCTGGGCTTGAAAACTGTTCAAATATATTTATTATCATGGTAAAGCGTTCGTTGGTGTGATTATTTTTGTTTGTTCTTTTTTTGGTGTTGATTTAATTAAGAGTATTTTGGTTTTTTTGATAACCATATATAAAACAGACCAGGTCCATAGGTAAATTAATATGATGTAGATCGTGTCTAGCTGTGGCATATCACTAAGGAAAGTATGTTTCTTCTTCAACTTAAAAGGCTAATGCTATAAAAGCTTCTTAGTGATTGTTCTGATGCTAATCACTGTTCGAAATAGTATAATGGAATAGACTCTACTACAATGGGTATAAAGCTGTGATTTGCACCACAAATTTCAGAGCATTGACCAAAGAAAATGCCTGTTCGTGATGTGGCTAGTGGGATTTGATTTAGGCGTCCTGGGACCGCATCTACTTTTACCCCGAGAGATGGTACTGCTCATGAGTGAAGTACATCTTCCGCAGTTACGACAATTCGAGTTTGTAGGCCTGCTGGTATGACTATGCGGTGGTCTACTTCAAGTAGTCGTGGCGAGCCGGCTTGTAAGTCTTTTGTTTGAATCATGTATGAGTCGAATGAGATTTGGGTTTCATCTGAGTACTCGTAATTTCAGTATCATTGGTGTCCTGTTGCTTTGATGGTTAAATATGGGTCAAACACTTCTTCTATAAGATATAGGGATCGTACTGATGGCAGGGCTGTTAGAATTAAGATTATAATAGGGGCAGCTGTCCAGGCTGCTTCTAGTTGTTCTACTTCTTCTGTTGGGTCGTTGTGGGTAAAGGTTGAAGTAATTGCGGTAATAGTGAATATTGTGATTACCAGGGATATTAAGCATGTGAGTAAAAGAACATGGTCGTGTAAAAAGATGACTTCTTCTATTGTAGGTCCTGCCGCTTCTTGAAGTGATAGTTGGCCTGCATGTGGCATTGAGTACCACATGGGTTGTGATTCGGCTACGACAAAGCCGCGTAATTATGTTTACTAGGTTCTCGGGAAGAAAGCATAAGTATGCGGTTAACTTGAAATTAACAGATGGCAGTTTAGTCTGTCTTTTCTCGGGTCAAGGCCACTCTATATATGAAATAAAGTCTCGGATTGGGGCATATGTGTTATTTAGTATGAATGTGGGTTCTGTGTGTGTGTGATGTGGTGGTGGTGTGCCATAGAATCACTCTACATGAGTTTTTTTTCCTAATAGTGGTTGAAGTTCTCGTTTATGGGTAAATGCTTCTCATACAATGAATAGGGTTATTAGTACTGCAATTAGTGAGATAGTGGAACCGATTGATGAAACTGTGTTTCACAGGGTGAAGGCATCAGGGAAGTCTGAGTACCGTCGGGGTATACCTGATAGGCCAAGGAAGTGTTGTGGGAAGAAGGTTATATTTACTCCAACAAATATTACTCAGAATTGGGTTTTTGTTATTGTTTGGTTTAATGTGTACCCTGTAAATAGGGGAAATCAATGTGTTAGTCCTCCTATAATGGCAAACACAGCTCCCATAGAGAGAACGTAGTGGAAGTGTGCTACAACATAATAGGTATCGTGAAGTACAATGTCTAGTGATGAGTTAGCTAGGATAATTCCGGTTATCCCTCCCACAGTGAATAAGAAAATAAACCCCAGGGCCCAGTAGATTGGGGTTTGTCACTTAATTTCGCCTCCTGTGAGAGTGGCTAGTCAGCCGAATACCTTAATTCCTGTTGGGATTGCAATAATTATTGTTGCTGCCGTAAAATAAGCTCGACTGTCAATATCTAGTCCTACTGTAAACATGTGGTGGGCTCATACTACAAAGCCCAGTACGGCAATGGATATTATTGCTCAGATTATGCTTGTATAACCAAATGTGTTTTTCTTCCCAGTGTAGAATGTGATAATACTTGAAATAATACCAAACCCTGGCAAGATGAGAATGTAGACTTCTGGATGTCCAAAAAATCAGAACAGGTGTTGGAATAATACCGGGTCTCCACCCCCGCACGGATCAAAAAAAGAGGTGTTAATATTTCGGTCAGTTAGAAGCATTGTGATTGCTGCCGCTAATACTGGCAGAGCTAAAAGTAGTATGATAGCGGTGATTAATACGGATCACACAAATAATGGGATGTTAAATATAGGTATAGATTTGGGTTTTATATTGATGCATGTTGTAATGAAATTAATTGCTCCCAGGATGGAGGAGGCCCCTGCCAAGTGTAGAGAGAAAATTGCTAGATCAACTGATGGGCCTGAGTGCACCAGGTTTCCTGATAGTGGCGGATACACAGTTCATCCGGTTCCCGCACCTGCTTCTACATAAGAAGACGACAGAAGAAGGAGGAGGGCTGGTGGTAAGAGTCAAAAGCTTATGTTGTTTATTCGCGGGAATGCTATGTCTGGGGCTCCGATTATTATTGGAATAAGTCAGTTACCAAAACCGCCGATTATAATAGGCATGACTATAAAGAAGATTATGATGAATGCATGGGCTGTAACTAAGACGTTAAAAATCTGGTCGCTTCCCAATAAGGAGCCGGGCTGGGTCAGCTCCATTCGTATTAGGATGCTAAGGCAGGCCCCAATTAGGCCGGATCACGCCCCAAACAGGAGGTAAAGGGTTCCAATATCTTTGTGGTTAGTTGAGAATAGTCAACGAGTAATAAACACGGGTAGTATGGCCGAATTAAGCGGTAATCTGTAAAATTACACATAGGAGAGATCCTTACTGCCAAACCTCGAGGTGTAATCATGTCAGACTGCAAATCTGAAGTTGGCAGCTGCCCGGGGTTTCTCCGTTTTTCTCTCCCGGCCAAAAACGGAGAAGCTAGGTTAAAGTCCGCCGGTTTGGACGGCTATCTGTTAATTAGTTTATTGTGGGATCAAAGCCTACTAACCTAGGGAACTTTAGTTTAATTAAAATATCTGTATTGCAATCAGATGATGTAATATTTTGCAAGTTCTATATCAGAAACTAAAGTGGCCTTTTTTTGGAGCTTTGAAGGCTTCTAGTTTAAATATAACTTAAGTTTCTATATGTTGGGTGATATTGGCAGGAGTAGTACTGTTATTGTGGTAAGTATGGCGGTTATTATTTTGTGTTTTTTGTTACGGGTACGTCATTTTATTGGTGTTAGTGTTGTGTGCGGGAGCATGGTTATTGATGATACATAGGTTAGTCGTATGTAGATATAGAGACTAAGTAGGGAGGCCATGGCCATTGTGATTGCTTCAATGTTTATTCCTGTAGAGATTATTTTATTCAAGATTAGTCATTTAGGTATGAATCCGGTTATTGGTGGAAGCCCCCCCAAGGAAAGAATGGTTATAGAGACAACGATTATTAGGTAAGGGGAGGAGGTTCATATTGTTCCTGCGTCTTTGATTGTTATTGATGACGAGAGGTTCATTGACATGAACACCGGGATTGTGGCCGTGGAATACACCAGGAATGTTAATATTGAGATGTGCGGTGCTGTGGCGATGGTTGCTAAGATTCACCCTGTGTGGGCGTGGAATGAAAAGGCTATTAGTTTTCGTAGTTGAGTTTGATTTAGACCCCCTAGGCCCCCAATAATAACAGAGAGGATTGCTGATGTTAGTAGGGCTGTATTATTTATGTTATGGTGGGTTATTAGTAGAATTGTTAGTGGTGCGATTTTTTGTCAGGTTAAAATGGTAAGAGTCGTTATGGTTGTTGTCCCTTGGGAAACTTCGGGTAGTCAAAAGTGGAACGGAGCTGCTGCTATTTTTATTATCAGGGCTAATGTGATAATAGTCATTGATATTGGCTCTACTGTGAGGTTAATCTCTCAGTTAGCGGTATTTATGGCGTTTATGGTAGCTGCAAATAGTATGGCTGTAGAGGCTACTGTTTGGATTAGGTAGTATTTTGTTGCCGCTTCTGTTGCCCGTGGGTGGTTTGATTTTGATATTAGGGGGGTTATTGATAGTGTATTGATCTCTAAGCACACTCATGTTATGAGTCAGTGTGTAGCAATAGTGATTAATAATGTGCTTAATATGATGCTTGTTGAAATTATTAGTCATGATATTGGGTTAATTAGTAGGGGCCTATGTGGCATTTTCGGGGTATGGGCCCGATAGCTTATTTAGCTGACCCTACTTTAGAAGGTAGTATACTGGCAGTATAGAAAGTTTTGGGCTTTCTGGCCCTAGTTCGAACCTAGGCTTTCTAGTATTAAGGAGATGATTTGAACATCTATGTTAAGGTTTTAAGCCTTTTGCATGGCCTGGTTTTGCTACCTTAATATATATAAAAATTCGGGTTTTGGTGTGTAATGTAGGCGGGATAACTATTTTTGTTGGGGGGGTGATTTTGACACTTGAACTCTCTGTGGGGGTAAAAAGGGTAAAATACGGGACATTTAAAATGTGTTTGAAAATTTTATACTAACTTTTTTTTTAGTCGTGGGGCGGGGCGGGATTTTGGATGCATACGTGTGAAAATATTTTATTGTGAAATTTATGGGCGCTTATTATATTATAGTATTGTCGGATTGCTGTAGCTTCAATTTTAAAAATTGGAGTGAAAAAAAAGCACAATCACCGGCAAATATTTAATAATAAAATAATGAAAATTTTGGGTCAAGGAAAAAATATGTCAAACAAGCATTAAGAATTATTGCCATATAGGGAATATGCTAGGCCAAGAATATAGCTCCACCCGGACTAAATGGTCTACCCCGGTGAGGGGAACGGTAACGAGCATATATGGGTGTCAGGTGAAAGGTAGAGATAAAAAGGAATACCAGGGGTGGAGCGAGCAGGCTGATAAGAACATGAGGTGATATGTACCAATATAACGGGTGCGACCAAAGGCCTTGGAAAAAGCTAGTAGGGAGGGATGGTTCCGGGCCATTGAGATGATCTTGAAGGTGTAACCAGCGGTCTTGGAAAGAACATCAATGGAGGAGTTACAATATATGGACGTGAAAAGCGGGACTGTGTGTTAATGATGGAAGGATAGAGGATTTCACGGGCAGGACTAGAGCATGGGACACCACTTGGAACAGGATAGTCATGATTACTAATAATTAATATCCCTGCTACCATGGAACGTCTGGAAATGTGGAGACAAATTTCATGTAATATCCCACTTTTATATACAAATAATTATAGTATAATTCCGGTTCAATAGGCGTGAGGCAAATCATTAATGTATGATTATACATAGTGAAATAAAGACATAATATAAGAGATACATTATAGTCCGGGAAATTGGGTTAAAATTTGTGGGGGGGGGTAGGGGGGGGGTCCTAGGAGAGTTACTTTTTTTGGGAGGTGGGAGTCTTAGTTCCGTGTCTACTCTATCAATGTAGTCCCTGCTCGGGCACGCCTCCATTGTGGGGGGGTTCCGCATAGTGTTGAGGACGAAGAGGCGTTAAGTAGGCATATAGCTAGGGTTATGGGAAGATATTGCTTTCATAAAAGGTGCATTAGCTGATCGTAACGGAATCGTGGGTATGAGGCACGAGTCCATAGGAATACAACAGTTAGAAGTAAAGTTTTAAGTATAAGGTTGGTTGTGAATAGTTGTGGGTGTATTGTGCCGGGGTTAATAAATATTGTGGCTGATAGGGTGTTTATTAGTAGGATGTTAGTGTATTCTGCTAGGAACAGAAGGGCAAATGGACCGGCTGAGAATTCTACGTTGAACCCCGAGACTAGTTCTGACTCACCCTCTGTTAGGTCAAAGGGTGATCGGTTGGTTTCTGCTAAGGTTGATGTGAATCATATTATGGCAAGGGGTCACGATGGGATTAATAATCACAGGTGTTCTTGTGTCTCTGAAAATGTTGTAAGTGAATAGCCACCGGTTAAGGTGGCTATTGAGATAATAATCAGCCCAAGTGTGACTTCATATGAGATAATCTGTGCTACTGCCCGTATTGCCCCAATGAGGGGGTATTTTGAGTTAGATGATCATCCTGATCATAGGATTGTATAGGTGAATATGCCGGATATTGCCATGATAAATAGCATACCCAGATTTATGTTAGTAAGGGGGGTTGGTATTGGTAGTGGTGCTCATGATGTTAGTGCGAGAGTTAGGGCTAGAATTGGGGATATGGTGAATAGGATTGGTGAGGATATAGTTGGCTTAGTTGCTTCTTTTGTGATTAGTTTTAGCCCATCTGCGATGGGCTGTAGTAGGCCTAATGGGCCTACTAAGTTAGGCCCTTTACGATGTTGTATGTATCCTAGTAGTTTTCGTTCTAGTAAGGTGAGGAATGCAACGGCTATTAGAATTGATAGGACGTAGAGTAGTGAGTTAATAGTGTTTAACAGGGTTAAGTTTATTATTGAGGACATATCTTAATTAACCTTATCTTGGTTTAATGATGTTTATATTGATGTTAATTTTTTTATCTTTTGGTAAAGCATGCTTTTAGTATAGGCTTTGCTTTATCGATCCTTTCGTACTAGATAAAGCTAATCATAGATAGAAACCGACCTGGATTACTCCGGTCTGAACTCAGATCACGTAGGACTGTTAATCGTTGAACAAACGAACCTTTAATAGCGGCTACACCATTAGGATGTCCTGATCCAACATCGAGGTCGTAAACCTTCTTTTTGATATGGGCTCTTGAAGAAGATGGCGCTGTTATCCCTGGAGTAACTTGGTTCATTTATCAGCTTAGAAGCTGGGTCGTTTAGTGGCTTGTGGGCCTGTGTGTCTGGGAGTGTGTTGTTGGAAGTTCTTTTTGTTTCCAAGGTCGCCCCAACCGAAAGTAGTTATTATATGGTTTAATAGTTTATTTTAAGCTTCACAGGGTCTTCTGGTCTTATGGTAATATTCCAGCTTTTTTACTGGTAGATCAGTTTAATTGATCCGTTGTAAGAGACAGTTAAACCCTCATTTTGCCTTTCATACTGGTCTATAATTAGTAGACAAATGATTACGCTACCTATGCACGGTTAGGGTACCGCGGCCGTTTAATTGTTCACCGGGCAGGCGTTGCCTTTAATACTTGTTAGTGGCTAAAGGTTATGTTTTTGTTAAACAGTTGGGGTTTTTGGTTGCCGAGTTCCTTTTACAATGGTTAATCTTTCTTTGATACGTGCCTGTGTCGGGGTCACAGTTTGTTTTAGATGAATATTGGTTTGTTTTTACCTTTTGTGGTCTGTTAATTGCTAGTGGGGTATCCGTTTTAGCTGATAGGTACGTAATAGAGAGGTTGTCTTATTATTAGTTTTAGCATAATAATACCCATAGATATGGGTCTACCTTTAGTTTGTTTGAAGTTTTTGGTTAGTATAAGGATTATACTATTAATTCTTTAACGATATTGTGTGTGGTGGCTGCTTGAAGGCCTACTGGTGGTTTAGTGGTGGGTGAGCTTTCAAATTCAGGTTGTATCCTGTTTCAATAGAGCTGTACCCCTATTGATTATCTTTAGGTGATTAAGTGTGATTTACTGGTCTAAAGTGGAACTTATATTCCTTTATGGGTAGCCAGCTATCTCCAGATTCGGTAAGCGTTTCACTTCTACTATTAAGTCTTCCCACTCTTTTGCTACAGAGAAGGGTGTGCCCCACGGGCTGCTTTATAGTAGCTCATCTGGTTTCGGGGTAAGGGGCTGTGATTCTTCTTGTCCTTGGTTACTTGCTAAACCATGATGCAAAAGGTACAAGTTTTAATCTTTGCTGTATACTGCTTAATGTTTTCCCTTGCGGTACTTGTGATGATTTATTACTGTTTGATCGCATCTACTAGGTTTATCAAATGGTTTGTTTAATTTAATTTAGATGTTTGTGTGTGTAATGAGTTTAGCTCAAAAAGATTATGAAATGTCTTTCGAGTGTAGGTCGAATGCTTTTTGTAAGCTACTTTTTGTTTCTAAGTACACTTTCCAGTACACTTACCATGTTACGACTTGCCCTGTTTTGGGTGGTATTAATTTTTATGTAGTTTTATTGTGTTTTGACAGGGATGACGGGCGGTGTGTACGCACCTCATTGCGCTTATTTCAGCTAAGTATTTTGTTCTTAGCTTACTGCTAAATCCGCCTTCAGTTTCTAGTTTCATAGGTTATTCGTATTTTCTGGGTTAGAAAATGTAGCCCATCTGAGCCCGTTCATGAGTTACACCTCGACCTGTCGTGTTAGTGTTGGACTATTAGGCTCACTTTGTTTCTTTCATAAGGTAAGCTGGCGACGGCGGTATATAGACTGTTGGCTAGAAAGGGTCGGGTTGATCGTGGGGTATCGGTTATTAGACAGGCTCCTCTAGGTTGTTTTGAGGTACCGTCAAGTCTTTTAAATTTTAAGTTTTTACTCGTAGTTATTTGGCGGGCAATTGGTTATTTAATTGCCATGTTGGGGTCAGGCATAGTAGGGTATCTAATCTTAGTTTGTGTCCTGACTTTCACAAGTTAAAGTTGTGTGTTCTTAAAGGGGTTAGTGTGGCTTATGGCTTTTTACAGCCTAGCTGGGCTTCATCTTTAAGGGGTGAACTAGTGATTTAGTTGTGCTTTACGCCGGGAATATTATTTTGGGTCTGTCGTGTAACCGCGGTCGCTGGCACGAGATTAACCGGCCCTTGAAAGACACCCCTTGCTAGGTCAAGCTTTCGCTTATGGCCTAATACTAACTACTGCTGTTTACCCGTGGGGGTGTGGCTTAAATTGTTGCTTGGCGTTTTGGGCTAGTGCCTGATGCCTGCTCCTGGCCTGTTGGGGAGGGCTGTTTCACTGTTATGGTGAGTCTTGCATGTATAATTAGGGGTTAAAGTAATAAGAGGTTTAAGACCAAGACCTTGTGTTAACAGGTGTGTAATCCGTCTTAGCATTTTCAGTGCTATGCTTTAAATAAGCTATGATAAC